TAGAAGCATGTGTCCAGGCTCGTAATGAGGGACGTGATCTTGCTCGTGAGGGTAATGAAATTATCCGTTCAGCTGCCAAATGGAGTCCTGAACTGGCTGCTGCGTGTGAAGTATGGAAGGAGATTAAATTTGAATTCCCAGCAATGGACACTTTGTAATCCACTAATTCACATTCCTTCTTTTAATTGAATTGCAATTAAACTCGGCCCAATCTAAAAGGATTGAGCCGAAAGCCTTTGGATTGAGTCAAATCATCCAATAAAGGCGTATCGTTTTATGATATTACGATACGAAAGTTCCCTATGTTCCCTATTAGTATTAGGGAACAGTACATTAGGGAACAGTACGACTGACTGAAGATATAATAATACGAATGAAAAAAGGGAATCATTGGGTTTAATCTGACAGATATTGAAAGATTCACTAGAATAACTATCCATCTGCTTGGTACTATTTACATAGTGACATATCATATTGTAACAAGCAAATCGAAATATTTAGAAAATTAGGAATATAAAATTAGGAATATAATGGTATTGAAATATGAAATAATGCGAATAAAAAATATTTAGAAAATGCTCCTTAATTAGGAAAATGCTTCTTCAAATCTACACGTAATAAAAAAATATTAGGGAGATTCGAAATGGCTAATTTGAATAACAAAATATTATGGACGCCTTGTTGCAGTAATAGGGATCCGGATCCCTTGGATATTGAAAATCCAGTTTTTGAGATTACCAACGATCCCTTTTTTGTGAGTAAGCTAGAGAATTCTTTTTTTCATTATTTTAATTTTTGTTATCGGAAAAATTTGATCGATAATCTCATTAAAAATGCTATTGACAAAATTATTCGTTCTGAAATGGATATTGCTAGCTCTAGTGGAAGTGAAAATGAAGAACCTAGCACGAATGATAATTCCGATGACCAGAAGGGTGAAAATGAAGAACCTAGCACGAATGATAATTCCGATGACCAGAAGGGTGAAAATGAAGAACCTAGCACGAATGATAATTCCGATGACAGTCAAAGTCAAAATGGTAGTCCGTCCTGGAATGATAATTCTGATGACAGTCCAAGTCAAAATGGTAGGCCGCCCAGGATCTGGAACGATAATTTTTATGACAGTCCAAGTCAAAATGGTAGGCCGCCCAGGATCTGGAACGATAATTTTTATGACAGTCCAAGCCCAAATGGTATTCCGTCCAGGAATGATCATTCCGATGACAGTCCAAGCCCAAATGGTAGTCCGTTCTGGAATGATCATTCTGATGACAGTCCAAGTCAAAATGGTAGTCCTAGGCCGTTCTGGAATGATCATTCTGATGACAGTCCAAGTCAAAATGGGAGTCCGTCCTGGAATGATAATTCCGATGACAGTCCAAGTCAAAATGGGAGTCCGTCCAGGAATGATAATTCCGATGACAGTCCAAGTCAAAATGGTAGTCCTAGTGCGTTCTGGAATGATAATTCCGATGACAGTCCAAGTCAAAATGGTGGGCCGCCCAGGATCTGGACCTGGTGTAGCGAGGATACTAATTCCGATAACAGTCCAAGTCAAAATGCTAGGCCGATCTGGATGTGGACCTGGTGTAGCACGGATGATTATTCCGATGACAGTCAAAATCCAAATGCTAGGCCGCCCTGGATGTGGACCTGGCGTAGCACGAATTATAATTCCGATGACCATAACAATGAAAGAAAAATTATAGATTATAGCGCTTTTTGGGTTCAATGTGAAACTTGTTATGGAATAAATTATAAGAGGCTCTTTTTTCAGTCAAGACTGAATATTTGCGAACACTGCGGCTGTCATTTGAGACTGGATAGCCCGGAGCGAATTGAACTTTCGATTGATCCAGGCACTTGGAATCCTATGGATGAAACGGATCAAGAGGATTCGATTGATCCAGGCACTAGGGATCCTATGGATGAAACGGCTCAAGAGGATTCGATTGATCCAGGCACTAGGGATCCTATGGATGAAACGGCTCAAGAGGATGAAGACTTGCCAGTTCTGGATCCCATTGGATGGGATTCGGAGGAAGAGGAGGAAGAGGAGGAAGAGGAGGAAGACGAGGCAGACGAGGCAGACGAGTGGAATCTAAATTCGGATTTCTATTCGTATTCGGATCCAGATCCAAATACAGATCCGGAGAACGAAGACGAATCGGAGGAAGAGGAATCGGAGAAATCGGAGGAAGAGGAATCGGAGAAATCGGAGGAAGAGGAATCGGAGAAAGAGAAAGAGGAAGAGGAAGAGGAGAAAGAGGAATCGGAGAAAGAGAAAGAGGAAGAGGAAGAGGAGAAAGAGGAATCGGAGAAAGAGGAAGAGGATCCAGACGAATCGGACGAATCGGACGAATCGGATCCAGAGGAATCGGACGAAGAGGAAGAGGAGGAATCGGATCCAGAGGAATCGGATCCAGAGGAATCGGATCCAGAGGAATCGGAGAAAGAGGAAGAGGAGAAAGAGGAGAAAGAGGAGAAAGAGGAATCGGAGAAAGAGGAGAAAGAGGAGAAAGAGGAGAAAGAGGAAGAGGAGAAAGAGGAGGAATCGAATCCGGACGAAGAGGAATCGGACGAAGAGGAATGGGATCTGGACGAAGAGGAAGAGGATCCGTATTCGGGTTTATATTTTGATTCGGAGGAGGAAGAGCAAAAAAAGGAGGAATCGGATCCGGAGGAAGAAGAGGACTGGTCATGGTTGTGGATCGAAGAGGAAAAGGTGGAGGTGGAGGATAAACCTTATATAGAGCGCCTTTTTTCTGCTCAAAACGAAACAGAATTATCCGAAGCTGTTCAAACAGGTATAGGTCAAATAAATGGCATTCCCGTAGCAATTGGAGTGATGGATTTTCGATTTATCGGAGGTAGTATGGGATCCGTAGTAGGTGAGAGAATCACTCGTTTGATCGAATATGCTACCAATCAAATTTTACCCCTTATTCTAGTGTGTGCTTCCGGAGGAGCCCGCATGTACGAAGGAAGTTTGAGCTTGATGCAAATGGCTAAAATATCCGCCGCTTTATATAATTATAAATCGAATAAAAAGTCATTTTATATATCAATCCTTACATCTCCTACGACTGGTGGGGTGACAGCAAGTTTTGGTATGTTGGGGGATATCATTATTAGTGAACCCGACGCTTATATTGCATTTGCGGGTAAAAGAGTAATTGAACAAGCATTAAATATAGAAGTACCTGAAGGTTCACAAACAGCCGAAGTTTTATTTGAAAATGGTTTATTGGACCTAATAGTACCACGTAATCCGTTAAAGGGCGTTTTGGATGAGTTATTACAGCTACACAATTTTTGTCCTTTGAATAAAAAATGAATAAAAAATTCAGCGGAGTCCTAAGTTAATAATAAAGTTAGAAATTCGTTAATTTTATTTGCGAAATAAATATTAAGTATTTAGTTATCGGAATCAAAGGAAAAATTCGAAAATGGATTTTTTGGGGGTGGCATAAGAAGAAATTCTAGAAAGATAATGCAGATAATTTGTTTATCTGCATTATCTTTCTATATTCCTAATTCCTAAATAGGGAACCCTCTAGCAACAATATCAAAAAAAAAAGGGCGAATTCTTTCTTCCGCGAAATTCAACTGGACAAGGTAAATGTAAACTAAATAAAACGAATTTCGTGTTCTTTTCTTACCTTCGGATTATAACCAATAACGAATTTGCCGGGAATTTCTAAGCGGAAAAAACTCTTTATTAGATTTATTAAAGGCAAATTCGAAAATTAAAGATAAAAGTTAGAAGACAAGAAAAAGATAAAAAATAATAGAAGAAAAGAAGAAGAAAAGAAGTGGATTAATATCCACTTCGTGCGGAAAAAAGTGCATTTAGTTAATTGTACACTCTCTGCATTTCACTTTAATTCACTTTATTCTATATACTCACTTAGATATACTTAGTATAATTATATACGAATTAGAACGAATCTAAGCTATCTTTCTAACAATAGAATATAGCAATAATAGGTAAAAAGATTAATATAAAAAGAAATAACAGATACAAATATTGAATCGAGGTGCCCATTCTATGACAATTCTCAACAACTTACCCCCTATTTTTGTGCCTTTAGTAGGCTTAGTCTTTCCAGCAATTGCAATGGTTTCTTTATCTCTTCATGTTCAAAAAAACAAGATTTTTTAAATCTGATAGATCTCATGAGAGAAATTTCATGTATTTTTTTTTTTCAAGACTTAGAGACTTGGACTTGGATTATAACACGGATATCTATTCAGTATAATATTGTATAAAATGCGGGTTTCTTCAAACATATCAAACATAAATCAAAGTTAAAGGGTTCTTGTGCAAACGTAAATATGATATATGAGTAAATTGGCTAATTGAAAAGAAATTGGGGCATATGTCTGAACTAAATGTAGAACACATGGATGGGGCTATATGTGTGTAAATAGGAGATTTTATGGGAAAGCTACTATTATTTTAGATCTAAGTCTAGATCTAAGGAATTTTTCCTAAAGATTCACATAAGAATATTGAGAGTTGGTAAAAGTTCCTTTGGAAAAAAAGGAAAGTCAAATTGATTTGGGCAAGTCTCCCACTTCCAATAAAATACAACTGGATCTAGTATGAGTTGGCAATCAGAACATATATGGATAGAACTTATAGTGGGGTCTCGAAAAAAAAGCAATTTCTGCTGGGCCTTTATACTGTTTTTAGGTTCATTGGGGTTTTTATTAGTTGGAATTTCCAGTTATCTTGACAGAAATTTGATATCTTTATTTCCGTCTGAACAAATCATTTTTTTTCCACAAGGGATCGTAATGTCTTTCTATGGGATCGCCGGTCTATTTATTAGCTCTTATTTATGGTGTACAATTTCGTGGAATGTGGGTAGTGGTTATGATCGATTCGATAGAAAAGAAGGGATAGTGTGTATTTTTCGTTGGGGATTTCCTGGAAAAAATCGTCGCATCTTACTCCGATTCCTTATGAAAGATATTCAGTCGATCAGAATCGAAGTTAAAGAGGGTATTTATGCTCGGCACGTCCTTTATATGGAAATCAGAGGCCAGGGTGCCATTCCTTTGACTCGTACTGCTGAGCCACGAGAAATTGAGCAAAAGGCTGCGAAATTGGCCTATTTCTTGCGCGTACCAATTCAAGTATTTTGAAATGAACTGAAGAATAAACAATTTTCTTAGCGGGAGGTCAAGGTCAAAATCCGAAGTCAAGAGTTCTCTTTCTTATAGCATAATTTAACTGAAATTCTTTTAGAATACTAATGAATCAAAAACGGCTTATATTCTATATACGCAAAAATTGGAAAACAAAACCCTTTTTGCCCTCTTATCCAAAAAATTTTTTATGCGTATGTAAATTCCCTAAATTCCCAAAATTCACTAAGAAAAAGAGTACCAAACAAATCTAAATAACGGGACTCATTTGATAGATCAAAAAAAGTATTTTGGAAAAAGATATAGAGAAAAAGATATAGAGAAAAAGATATAGAAAAAAGATATTCTCTTTTTTTTTTTTATTTTTATACTATTAGAAATTTATAGGTTTAAAGCCTTGTAATAAAACTTATGCTTGATATAAGACTTTAGATCGTATAGAGTTAACGAATGAAGTCGATTCATTAAAAAAAAAAATTCACAGATGCAAAATGAAAAAAAAAGCATTTACCTCTATTCTCTATTTTACATCTATAGTATTTTTGCCCTGGTGGATCTCTTTTTTATTTAAAAAAAGTCTGGAATCTTGGATTATTTATTGGTGGAATACAAGTAAATCCGAAACTTTTTTCAATGATATTCAAGAAAAGAGTATTCTAGCAAAATTCATAGAATTAGAAGACCTCCTCCTCTTGGACCAAATGGTAAAGGAATACCCGGAACCACATCTACAGAAGTTTCGTATCGAAATCCAAAAAGAAACGATCGAATGGATCAAGATACACAATGAGGATCGTATCCATACAATTTTGCGCTTCTCCACAAATCTAATCTGTTTCGTTATTCTAAGCGGTTATTATATTCTAGGTAAAGAAAAACTTATTATTCTTAATTCCTGGGTTCAAGAATTCGTATATAACTTAAATGACACAATAAAAGCCCTTTCTATTCTTTTTTTAAGCGACTTATGTATAGGATTCCATTCAACCCGCGGTTGGGAACTAATGATTGGCTCTGTCTACAAGGATTTTGGATTTACTCATAATGATCAAATTTTACCTGTCCTTGCTTCCATTCTTCCAGTCATTGTTGATACGATTTTTAAATATTGGGTCTTCTATTATTTAAATCGTATATCTCCGTCACTTGTAGTGATTTATCATTCAATGAGTGATTGAAATGAAAAAGGATCCGCTGAGCCAAATGGAATGTTTGTTATTTTGTCCATAAGTAAAACATTCAAAATCTTACTGTTTTTATATTATGCACTTCTTTTCTCTATACATCCAAGAAATTCGGATTCCTCCTAGATTTTAGTAAAAATATTTCAGTAAATAGCAGCTTGGTAGATAGGGAACTTTACTAGGAACCCACCTAATTTTATTGTAGAAATTTTGGGGATCAACGATTGGACCATGCAAACTAGAAAGACCTTCTCTTGGATAAAAGAAGAGATTACTCGCTCCATTTCCGTATCGCTCATCATATATATAATAACTCGGGCATCTATTTCAAATGCATATCCTATTTTTGCACAGCAGGGTTATGAAAATCCACGCGAAGCAACTGGCCGTATTGTATGCGCCAATTGTCATTTAGCCAATAAGCCCGTGAGTATTGAGGTTCCCCAAGCGGTACTTCCGGATACTGTATTTGAAGCAGTTGTTCGAATTCCTTATGATATGCAACTGAAACAAGTGCTTGCCAATGGTAAAAAAGGTGCCTTGAATGTGGGGGCTGTTCTTATTTTACCTGAGGGGTTTGAATTAGCCCCTCCCGATCGTATTTCGCCCGAGATAAAAGAAAAGATAGGTAATCTTTTTTTTCAGAGTTATCGCCCGACTAATAAAAATATTCTTGTGATAGGCCCTGTTCCTGGTCAGAAATATAGCGAAATCACCTTTCCCATTATTTCTCCGGACCCTGCTACTAAGAGGGGCGTTCACTTCTTAAAATATCCCATATATGTAGGCGGAAACCGGGGAAGGGGTCAGATTTATCCCGACGGGAGTAAGAGTAACAATACGGTTTATAATGCTACAGCAACAGGTATAGTAAGCAAAATCATACGAAAAGAAAAAGGGGGATATGAAATAATCATAACGGATGCGTCAGAGGGACGTCAAGTGACGGATATTATACCTCCAGGACCAGAACTTCTTATTTCAGAAGGCGAATCCATCAAACTGGATCAACCATTAACAAGTAATCCCAATGTGGGTGGATTTGGTCAGGGGGATGCGGAAATAGTACTTCAAGACCCATTACGTGTCCAAGGCCTTTTGGTCTTTTTGGCATCTATTATTTTAGCACAAATCTTTTTGGTTCTTAAAAAGAAAC